ATTTATTTAATTTATTGAAAAAATTCAATTATTGATTCACTATTCGTCGAACCATATGGATCGATCTAGCAATAATAGAATGTATTTCTGTTTACTGAATCACATAAAATTTTAGCCAACCCCATATATGATATGTATTTCATACGTATGAACGGAGACGAGACGGAGGAATGAAGAGCATTTTCGACGCAAGTTCGAATTTGCGACAGGTACAAATAGAAATAAATTGAGAAAATATTCCTGAAAAAAATTCTGTTAATTCCACTTATGGAGTCTTGTTCTTGTGATAGAATATCAAAATTGATCCAATTTCTACCTATTATTATGATATTACGATCCAATGGGGTACCAAAAAAAGAAATGGGTTCGAAATTCGATCTCCTCTCTATGAATGAGATAAAGATGAATGAGATAAAGACAGAATAATCAGAAGTAGTATAGAGTTTCCTTTTTTTTTTTAACACACTCAATTTCATGTTCAAAAAAGAATTCGCGGATTCTTTTTGGTAGTCAGTGGAATTTATAGAATATGATTGAATTGCGTAATATAAATAGAAAATATAATAAGAATTGTATTTATTTTATTAAGTACATGCTGATACGGCTATCTATTTTATCCATATATCACATCTTTTATTGTAATTTCACTTGGGACAACGTGAGTCACACTCCATCAAAATTTGTATTTTCTATTCAATATATTCAATGCAAAATTGAAACAGGAGGATTCTCTATAGGGATATGTACATAAGAGAGAGATCCGGTTTGGTATCTGGGTAACAATTTCTGTTCTGGGGTTTACATATACACATATATGTTATTATAATTGATAATTGAAATTGAAAAGGATTGATTATTGAAAAAAAAAAAATGAATACTGATTAGTCATAAATCAATTTGATTTTCTTTTGCTATTCAATGAAACAAAATTTCATTGGAGATAAAAATGGAAGAATCGTTCGCTAATTCAAAGTAAATTGTTAATGGTTCCAATTTGTCCTGAATTTTTCAGTCTGTGACCGAAAATCCATTTTTTCTACTCTCAATAAAAAAGAGAAGGGATGTTTTTAAGCGATGTATATTTTAAGATACAATCATTAGAATATAGATAATATTTTTATCCATTTTGGACCGAATTTGGCGGCATGGCCAAGTGGTAAGGCGGGGGACTGCAAATCCTTTATCCCCAGTTCAAATCCGGGTGTCGCCTGATCAACAAAAGATTTTTGATTTCTTTCCTATCTTGCCGATCTAATTCGACGAATTCTTGCGGAGCAAGAAGCAGAGGCAAAGGACTAAGTGGGCGTGTCAATACTCGATTTTGATAACCCATGGCGTAGGTTTTATAAAAGACTGTAATTTTTTTTTCTCAAAATTTAGGTGTAGCCCAAATCGGTATCAATAGGGATGAAGCAACTCTCACTTATTACTTTAATGATTGACTCTCACCATTTATTTGATTTTTCAATTGAATCAAATAAATGGTGAGAGTCAATTCCGGGATTCAGAACTAAGGTCGGAAATCTCGGTATCCAAAGGTTCCTAAGGGACACTCTGTTTTTGCTACTAGAATTGAAGAAGAGATTATACGAAAGACTATAATAACAAGATCTCTTAAATTACCCTTATTCAAAGTAGTGTCTCGTGACTCCGTCTGGTATTAAAAGAGTAAAGGGTAAAGTTGAAAAAAAAAAAAGAATGTATTAATTAATAGTGGTGGTGAGTTCTCCGGATTCTTTCACAGAAAGAAAGACAGTAAGCTTAGATCAAATAGGAAATAGAGGTATCTGATAGATAGTTATCTATCGTGATGGTATATTTTTATGCTTTTTGCTTAGTAAGGAAAGGCATTAATATCAAAACAAACAATAGGTCTTACTATTCTTACATGCTCCATATAGAAGCATTCCTTTGATATTTCCAAGGAAAAGGCGTGTGTATCATCGTATTTGTACTAAATGCTTCCTGATTTTACCAGAAACCCTAAAATATAGAAACTTGTTACGAGTGTATTCATTGAATTGGTTCATCAATAAATAGTCTTACCTATTTTGACTCTGCGCCATTGATTCCGCTATGATTATTAATCAATAATAGAATAATTCCTTCATAGAAATAGGGGACATAATTCACATGGATATAGTAAGTCTTGCTTGGGCTGCTTTAATGGTAGTCTTTACATTTTCCCTTTCACTTGTAGTATGGGGAAGGAGTGGACTCTAGGGCTGGGCACTACTAATTGCTCAATCGAACCGTATCAATTCTTTATTGATCATTTTGCGAAGCCCTAAAAAAAGAAAAATGTCTTCCAAATTGTACTGGAATACAGTAATGAATGATTACCATAATTGTATTTCGAAACTAAAATCTACGCATGATAGGCGATTTTTTCCAACCTAATTTTTCCTAAATATTCTATTTTAGTGAATCAGCTCTTATCATAATTATGGATATTACAATAAGAAAAACTAATACTATTTTTTTTTTTCTTTATTTATTTCCCTTTTTCTTTTACCTTTCTAAAAGAAAGTCGTTCCGCTATTACGACAATACATATTTTCTTTCTATCGGAAACGAAGCGATTAGTGATTGGCCAAAGAGATCCGACACATAAGAAAATTAGATCTTTCTTCTGTTGAGCGATCCACATATCACACATTTAACATTTGTTTTAGACTACTAGAAAAGTTTTTATGCTTTTTTTGATTCATCTCATGTTTAAGCATGAAAAATGGACAGGGTCTGCTCTACTCCTTTTACAAATCCGAAGAAGTTACTGTATAACTTAACTCCGCGGATCATCCGTTAATTGTTCAATCAATGACTTCTTGAGATGGGAAATCAAACTAAAAGAAATAGAGTGCTATCTATATGTACATCTAATATATGTACATACATATTGTAATTTGATCTATATATAATAATAATAAAAACAATACTATAGCTGGTGTGGTAGAAAGAACTATATATATAGTTCTTTCTACCACACCAGCTTAGATACTTACTACGATACTTCTGATTCCAGCCTAATCATTTCATTTAAGATTTAGAGTTTGAATCCCTTTCTTTCATTTCTTGAATCATCGATAAGAACTAATAATAATTCAAGTTTCATTCAAATTAATCATTTTGGCTGACTGTTTTTACATAGATGATAAGTAAAAAAGCAGTAGGAACTAGAATGAACAGTGCAGTAGCAATAAGTGCGAGAATATTGACTTCCATAATCTAATCTTCTTTTGTTTCGCAATAACTCGGGATCTAATCCCATAGAGATGATAAATTTGACTCCTGCAAATTCAACGGGATGAATTGCATCCCGATGATACTGAATCAGATCAATATTATGAATAACAATTTCTGATCTATCAAATCAATTCATCGTCGAAAATTCAATAATATAGTAGTAGTATAACATAGAAAGGAAAGATCTTTTTTCATACTAAATCAAAAATATCATTTTTGATTTGATCAGAAATACACATCAATCATTAGATTTTCATACCCTTTTTCCACTTTTTCTTTTCTATAACCTATTAGCTATCTTCCTTATACAACTTCCCTACTTAATACATACATATACATAGAATTATGTACATAAAATTATGAGGTATCATATGACTGGTATTGTCTGGGTCATACACAGATACAAACAGTATAAGTGAGATGGAAAAAGAAAGGATTAAGTATAAAAAATAAAATATTCGAACAAAAAATACTGAATATAGCAATACTACCGATTGTACCAATCGACATATGTCTCTCCCTTATCAATCAGTACTAGGGAAAGAACTAGGAAAAGAAATGGAAATTCCCATATTTATCTGATGATAAATGCGAAACAAAAGAAAAAAAATTCCCCTCCCCGCACCGGGGATTCGATTCGGCTCCCCCTCTTCCCTTTCGCGAAAAATAGAGAAATGAATTGAGAAATTCATCGGATCCTAGTTCGGGACTGACGGGGCTCGAACCCGCAGCTTCCGCCTTGACAGGGCGGTGCTCTGACCAATTGAACTACAATCCCAGCAAGGTGTATAGCATACATATTCTTATGGTTTCATAAGAATTGTCATGTTGTAACGTAACAGATACACGAATGATATAGTGATATCATATCCACATAAACACGGGCTTTAGCGAGAGTGCCGCGGATTATTAGTAACTAGTGATTCTTTTTTTTATTGTTAAAAGTGGATAATCAACCTTTCAATGAGATGAGAAAAAAATATAAATAGAGCAAAAAAATGGACCCTTTTCCTTCATTTCTACAGATCAAGCATTTCTTTTCTGTAGGACAAATTGGTTATATTATACTCATGGAGCGGTGATTTTTTGGGCCGAGCTGGATTTGAACCAGCGTAGACATGTCGCCAACGAATTTACAGTCCGTCCCCATTAACCGCTCGGGCATCGACCCAGGAAGAATTCATTCTAGGCTTATTGATAATCCATGATCAACTTCCTTTTGTAGTACCCTACCCCCAGGGGAAGTCGAATCCCCGTTGCCTCCTTGAAAGAGAGATGTCCTAAACCACTAGACGATGGGGGCAGATCCGCCCGACCGTCATCATACTATGATGATAGTATGAACAGTTTTTTGGAATTGTCAATATAATCTAATGGTATGGCTAGATCCGAAGAGTCTTTCTATGTTATGATTCTATAGAATCATAACATTTTTTGGGGGGTTGATGCTTCATGAATGAAGCATCCCATACTATATCGATATAACGAAAGGAAGTATAGGATTCCTTCAGTTTAGGCAATGGTTAGCCGGACAGAAAAAAGGGGTAGGGGAGGTAAAACCCCATTTAGTTTCATTTAATTTATTTTCTTCCATTTTCACTCATTGCTTCCTTTATCGTTGAGATGCAATATAATATGCCTATCACTATCTCGCACTAAGCCAGAAAATTCAAAAACGAGAAAAATTTTACCCACTTTCTAGGTAAATAAAAATTTTTTGTCCATTATGAGTCTACTGCATATATGTATATATG